GAAAGAAGTATATAGATCCACCCTGGATAAGGATAAATAGAATTCACGGTCTTCTTTTTACTACTAATTATCGAGAATTTGACCAAAAACAAAGAATAGATACATTTGATAGAAAAGCATTTTCAATCGAAATTATGTATTTATTGAATTTAATGAGTAAATTTACTGAAAAAACACAAACAGTATTAAGTTTAAATTTTAAAGAACTTTCTTCATTTTCAAACCACGAACAAATAGGAGAGGATCGAAGAAAAATTTTAAAATTTTTCTTCGATACAGTTTTAGCTGATCCAAAAGATATAATAATAAAAAAAAAAAAAATTGGAATAAATGAAATAAGTAAAAACGTTCCTCGATGGTCATACAAATTAATTAACGAGTTGGAACAACAAGAAAGAGAACATGAAGAAATTGCGGTAAAGGATTATGAAATTCGTTCAAGAAAATCCAAACGTATAATAATTTTTACAGATAACAGGGATACGTACAATAATACGAAAGATACTATTAACCCTAATGCTAATCATGGGGACAATAATCCTAATGCTAAGTCAGTAGAAAGAGAAATAGCTTTAATACGTTATTCACAACAACCAGACTTTCGTCGTCACATAATAAAAGGCTCTATGCGCCCTCAAAGACGTAAAACAATTACTTGGGAACTCTTTCAACCAAATATACATTCCCCTCTTTTTTTGGACCGACTAGACAAACCCCTTTTGTTTTCTTTTGATATCTCGCAGATGATGAAAATAATGTTTATCAATTTGATATGTAAAAACAGAGAATTTGTGATTTCAGATTATACTGAAGAAAGGACACGTTATACTGAAGAAAGGACACAAGAAAGTGAAAAAAAAGAGAAAGACAAAAGGGAGGAAAAAGCACGGGTAGAAATAGCAGAAGCCTGGGATAGCATTCTATTTGCTCACGTAATAAGAGGCTCTTTGCTAGTAATCCAATCCATTCTTAGAAAATATATTATCTTACCTTTATTGATAATAGCTAAAAATATCATTCGTATACTATTATTTCAATTTCCAGAATGGTCTAAGGATTTAAAAGATTGGAATAAGGAAATGCACGTTAAATGCACCTATAATGGAGTTCAATTATCCGAAAAAGAATTTCCGAAAAACTGGTTAACAGAGGGTATTCAGATAAAAATCCTATTCCCTTTTCGCCTGAAACCTTGGCACAGAACTAAGCTACAATGCCCTCAAAAGGGCCCAATGAAAGAGAAGAAAGGAAAAAAAAAAATTTTTTGCTTTTTAACAGTTTTTGGGATGGAAACTGAATTTCCTTTTGGTTCTACCAAAAGAAGAAGTTCTCTTTTTGATTTTAAACCCATTTGTAAAAAACTCGAAGAAAAGGTTAGAAAGTTTACAAAAAAGTGTTTTCTAGTTATAAGTATTTTAAAAAAAAGAACAAAGTTTTCTCTAACTTTAACAAAATCAAAAGAAAGGAAAAAAAGAGTTATCAAAAAAAGTCCATTTTTCTTTTTAAAAGAACAAATAAAAGAACTAATCACTATTCTATTAGTATTTATCGGATTAGATGAATTGAATGAAACTAAAAAAGATTTTATAACCACTAAAAGGACGATTCATGAATCGGCGATTCAAATTATACCTATGGGTTGGACAAATTCTTCACTGGCCGAAACAAGAATGCAAGATTTGACTAATAAAAAAAGGACAATCATAAATCAAATACAAAAGAAAAAAAAAAAAGAGAAGAAAGTAATCTCAAAGAAAAAAAGGAGTCCTAACAAAATAACTTATGGTACGAAAAGATTCGGATCATTAAAAAAGATACTAAAAAGAATAAATGCTCGAGTAGTCCGTAAATTCTATTATTTGAGAAAAATTGTTATTGAGAAAATATACATAGATATCTTTCTATCTATCATTCAAATTCCAAAAATCAATGCAGAACTTTTTCTTGAATCAGCTAGAAACCTTATTGACAAATACATCTATAATAATGACGAAAATCAAGAAAAAGCTGATATTGATAAAGTAAATCAAAATACAATTCACTTTATTTCGAATATAAAAAAGTCACTTACTAATATTAGTAATAAGAAAACAAGGGTTTTTCGTGACTTATCCTCTTTGTCACAAGCATATGTATTTTACAAATTATCACAAACACAATTTCTTAACTTATATAAGCTAAGATCCGCTCTTCAATATCATGATCATGAAACAACTATTTTTCTTAAGAATAAAATTAAAAATAAAATAAAGGATTATTTTGAAGTACAAGGAATATTTCATTCCCAATTAAGACATAAAAAAACGATTACTTCCACCATGAATCAATGGAAAAACTGGTTAAAAGCTGGTCATTATCAACACGATTTATCTCCGATAAGATGGTCTAGATTAGTACCCCAAAAATGGCGAAATATTGTTAATCAAGGATGTATAGCTGAAAATAAAGATTTAAAAAAAAGCGATTCATATGAAAAAGACCGATTAATTCAGTACAAAAAAAAAAAGAATTTTGAAGCGGAGTCATTACTAAATCAAAAAAATAATTTTAAAAAACACTATAGATATGATCTTTTAGCATATAAATCTATTAATTATGAAGATCCGAAGGACTCCTATTTTTTTAGATTCTTATTAAAGGAAAAAAAGAACCAAGGGATTTTTTTTTTGTATAATTACAAGACATATAACCGCAAATTTGTTCATCTGACAGGAAATGTTCCTATGAATAACTATCTGGGAGAAGATGAGATTGTGGATATAGAGAAAAACCCGGCTAGAAAATATTTTGATTGGAGAATTCTCCGTTTTTGTCTTAGAAACAAGATGGATATTGAATTCTGGATTGATACCGGAACTAAAAGGAATAAAAAGACGAAGACTATGTCTAATAATTATCAAATAATTGATAAAATTGATAAGAAAAATCTTTTTTATCTCATGCTTCATCAAGATGAAGAAATCAATCCATCCCCCCCAAAAAACCTTTTTGATTGGATGGAAATGAATGAAAGAATATTAAGTCATTCCATATTGAATTTGGAACTTTGGTTCTTCCCAAAAATTTTGATACTTTACAATGCATATAATAAAACCCACGGAGCCGTACCAATCAAATTACTTCTTTTTAATTTGAATAAAAATGAAAATGTTTTTGAAAAAAAAAAAGTAAATAAAAAGAAAAAAAGAGATACTTTTATATTATCATTCTCGAATGAAAAAAAAACTATTGAAGTCAAGAATAAAAATGAAGAAGAAAAAGAATATGAGAGACAAGTGGATCTTGGATCAGTTCGCTTAAACCAAGAAAAAGGTCTTGAAGAATCTTTTGCGGGATCAGACACAAAAAATAAAAAAAAATACAAAAGTTCTACGGAAGCGGAGCTTGATTTCCTCCTAAAAAGGTATTTCTGTTTTCAATTACGATGGAATGCTTCTGTAAATCAAAGAGTACTAAATAATATCAAAGTATTTTGTCTCCTGCTTAGACTGATAAATCCAAACGAAATTGCTATATCTTCTATTCAAAGGAGAGAAATGAGTCTCGATATTCTACTAATTCAGAACAATTTGAGCCTTACAGAATTTCTTAAAAAAGGAATATTGATTATCGAACCAGTTCGTCTGGCTGTAAAAAATGTCGGACAGTTTCTTATGTACCAAACCATAAATATTTCATTGGGTCATAAGAGTAAGCATAAAATGAATCCAAGACACCAAGAAAAGGGCTGTGTTGATAAGACGAATTTGGATGAGTCCATTGCAAAACAGAAAAGGAACACTGGAAATAAAAAACAAAATCTTGATGATTTGTTTGTTCCTGAAAATACTTTTTTATCTCAACGTCGTAGAGAATTCGGAATTCTAATTTCTTTTAATTCGAAGAATAGCCAAGGTATTTATCAGATAAATACAGAATTTTGCAATGGAAATAACATTAAAACCTGCGGTAACGTTTCGAATAAAAACAAGGATCTTTATAGAGATCAAAAAAAAAAAAAAAAGAAACTAATTCAATTCAAACTCGTTTTTTGGCCCAATTATCGATTAGAAGATTTAGCTTGTATGAATCGCTATTGGTTTGATACCAATAATGGAAGTCGTTTCAATATGGTAAGAATACATATGTATCCACGATTAAAAACCCTTTAACGATACGTTTTTCATATATTCCATAACATATTTTAGTTGATACATGAAAACAAAAAGATGCACACATGCATTGTTTTTCATTCTATTCATATCATTAATTTATTAATTTATTAATTTAATGACATATCAATTAGATCTAAAAAGGAATCAACAGAATCTTATGATTCGAATCTTAGGCATAAATTTTTTCTTTTTTCTAAGTGTAGAAATAGATTATCTGTTTGGATCCCTATGCCCATAAAAACAATTGGATAAAATTATAAATTCATAAGGAAATGAAGATTGTCGGGTATACAAAATGAAAAAGGAATCAGCATTATTATTACTGATCAATAAAAATATATATATATATTTTTTAATATTAAAAATATTTAAATTTAAGTAGGGGAGAAGATTTCATTTTATGGTCAAAAATGCATTCATCTCGGTTATTTCACAAGACGAAAAAGAAAAAAACAAAAACAAGGGATCCGTTGAATTTCAAGTATTCAGTTTTACTAATAAGATCCGAAGAATTACTTCACATTTGGAATTGCATAGAAAAGACTATTTATCTCAGAGAGGCCTCCGGAAAATTATAGGAAAACGCCAACGGCTGCTGGCTTATTTGTCAAAGAAAAATGAAGTACATTATAAACAATTAATTAGTCAGTTGGATATTCGGGAACCAAAAACGCGTTAATTTGAAAAGTCATTTTTGAATTATTTGATTTTTTATTATTAGATCTTGCATTTTTATGAGCTTCTTTTCGTTTTCAGTAAGGTATGTAAGAATGAATTGAGGAAAAACCTATGAATGTATCATCTCCAAGACAAGACCTCATGATAGTCAATATGGGCCCGCACCATCCATCAATGCATGGTGTTCTTCGACTCATCGTTACTCTAGATGGTGAAGATGTTATTGACTGTGAACCAATATTAGGTTATTTACACAGAGGGATGGAAAAAATTGCGGAAAACCGAACAATTATACAATATCTTCCCTATGTAACACGTTGGGATTATTTAGCTACGATGTTCACAGAAGCAATAACTGTAAATGGACCAGAACGGCTGGGAAATATTCAAATACCCAAAAGAGCTAGCCATATCAGAGTAATTATGTTGGAGTTGAGTCGTATAGCTTCTCATCTGTTATGGCTTGGGCCTTTTATGGCAGATATTGGTGCGCAAACCCCTTTCTTCTATATTTTCAGAGAAAGGGAATTAGTATATGATCTATTCGAAGCTGCCACTGGGATGAGAATGATGCATAATTTTTTTCGTATCGGAGGAGTAGTGGCCGATCTACCTCATGGCTGGATAGATAAATGTTTGGATTTCTGCGATTATTTTTTAACAGGGGCTGCTGAATATCAAAACCTTATTACGCGAAATCCTATTTTTTTAGAACGAGTTGAAGGAGTAGGTATTATTAGTGCAGAGGAAGCAATAAATTGGGGTTTATCGGGACCAATGCTACGAGCTTCTGGAATACAGTGGGATCTTCGCAAAGTTGATCATTATGAATGTTACAACGAATTTGATTGGGAAGTCCCGTGGCAAAAAGAAGGCGATTCATTAGCTCGTTATTTAGTCCGAATCAGTGAAATGAAGGAATCCATAAAAATTATTCAACAGGCTCTGGAAAGAATTCCGGGGGGGCCCTATGAGAATTTAGAAACTCGATGTTTTGATAGAGAGAGGGATCCAAACTGGAATGATTTTGAATATCGATTCATTAGTAAAAAAACCTCTCCTACTTTTGAATTGCCGAAACAAGAACTTTATGTGAGAGTCGAAGCACCAAAGGGAGAATTGGGAATTTTTATGATAGGGGACCAGAGTGGTTTTCCTTGGAGATGGAAAATTCGTCCACCGGGGTTTATTAATTTGCAAATTCTTCCTCAGTTAGTTAAAAGAATGAAATTGGCTGATATTATGACGATACTAGGTAGCATCGATATCATTATGGGGGAAGTTGATCGTTGAAATGATACTTGATACACCAAAAATACAAGATATTCATTCTTTTTCCGGATTAGAATCCTTAAAAGAGATATATAACATTATATGGATGCTTGTTCCTATTTTGACTCTTGTATTGGGAATAACAATAGGGGTACTAGTAATTGTGTGGTTAGAAAGAGAAATAGCCGCAGGAGTACAACAACGTATTGGACCCGAATATGCTGGTCCTTTAGGAGTTCTTCAAGCTCTAGCAGATGGGATAAAACTACTTTTTAAAGAGAATCTTCTTCCATCTCGGGGAGATACTCGTTTATTCAGCGTTGGCCCATCCATAGCAGTCATATCAATTCTACTAAGCTATTCAGTAATTCCTTTTGGCTATCACCTAGTTTTAGCGGATCTAAAGATTGGTGTTTTTTTATGGATTGCCATTTCAAGTATTGCTCCCATCGGACTTCTTATGTCAGGATATGGATCAAATAATAAGTATTCTTTTTTAGGTGGTCTACGAGCCGCTGCTCAATCGATTAGTTATGAAATACCATTAACTCTATGCGTGTTATCAATATCTCTACGTGCGAGTCGTTGAAACATAAACTTTTCTCTACGCCCTTATTTCTAAGAAACTATGAAAGACTAGGCGAAATGAATTAAATGGATATATTTTTTTTATATTTATCATTAAAATTAAAGTGTATGATCTAAATCGGATAGTTATATGAGTGAAAGAAAACAGCTTCTAAATTCGCAGTAAAAAGAATCAGTCTTATTTCCTAGGTATAATAGTAAGAGGAAAGCGGAAAAAAAAAAAAAAGAAGAATATAATTTTTACCCCAAGATTGGATGATTAGTCATCCTGGCTTGAAGCGGGGTTCAAATGATCAACCGTATTGACGTTTTACTATCGTTGGCATGTATTACCAGACATGTATTGCCATAACGATAACGGGGGATTGCGCAAAAATGAGTGGATTGGTTAGAAACACCAAGATAGGCAACGGATTAGTAATGGAGATTATGTAAATTATCCCAAAGCACATTTTTGCCTAAAAAAATAATATAAATAATATAAAAAGAATAATAATTGGGGCTTTAAATTCGTAGAAATGATCAAGTAGTACTCCCCACAATTCCGATCCAGAGTATGCTCCTATCCACCGATTATAAAAATAACTATCAGATACGAAATAACCCTTTACCTTTTTTAAGTCCATTTTTTCTAAGAAAAGAAAGAAGAATAGGAACAAAAAAAACGAACTCTAACAATAGAAAAAAGAAAATCACAATAGAATAAAAAATGATCCTTTTTATTCTTTCTTTATCATAGAGATAAAATTTATACCATAATTTATAAATTAATGGTATGTATAATTCTTTTTCGGAATCGAAAACAAGGTTGGGTTGAAAGATCTACTAATATTTCTACACACCCACAAGGAGTATTTGATTGAAATACGGAAGTTATTACTCAATAAGGAAAAACTGAAATTCTTAAAGGATGAGATCAATTCAGAAGTACTTTATCTTTATTTATTGTTATAACAATAACAGACAGAATTCCATTGGTCTAATTAGAGGACATTGCGATCCTACCTATTCTACAAACTAACCTATCCGACAAACGTATCAAAATAAATAAAATATGATTTGGTCCTTAGATTTATTTATGACCCTCGAGGAGCCATATGAGGTGAAAATCTCATGTATGGTTCTGGAATAGCGGCGGGAACAGTTATGTTCTCATCGACTATAATTATCTAATAGTTTAAGTACAGTTGATATAGTTGAGGCACAGTCAAAATATGGTCTTTGGGGGTGGAATTTGTGGCGGCAACCTATAGGGTTTATTGTTTTTCTAATTTCTTCTCTAGCAGAATGCGAGAGATTGCCTTTTGATTTACCAGAAGCGGAAGAAGAATTAGTAGCCGGTTATCAAACCGAATATTCGGGTATCAAATTTGGTTTATTTTATGTTACTTCCTATCTAAACCTATTAGTTTCGTCATTATTTGTAACAGTTCTTTACTTGGGCGGTTGGAATATTTCTATTCCGTACATTTTTGTTCCTGAGCTTTTTGAACTAAATAAAGTGAGTGGCGTTTTTGGAACAACAACGGGTATCTTTATTATATTGGCTAAAACTTATTTGTTCTTGTTCGTTTCTATCACAACAAGATGGACTTTACCTAGACTAAGAATGGATCAACTATTAAATCTTGGCTGGAAATTTCTTTTACCTATTTCTCTCGGCAATCTATTATTAACAACCTCTTCACAACTCCTTTCATTGTAATGGAATACTATAAGTCTATATGTCTCAAACAAGAGAAAGAAACAAAGATCAAATTGTTCCTAGATAATTAGGATATGCTCCCTATGGTGACTGGGTTCAGAAATTATGGTCAACAAACAATAAGGGCTGTAAGGTACATTGGTCAAAGTTTTATGATTACCTTATCCCACGCAAATCGTTTACCTGTAACTATTCAATACCCTTATGAAAAATTAATTACATCGGAACGTTTCCGCGGTCGAATCCATTTTGAATTTGATAAATGTATTGCTTGTGAGGTATGTGTTCGTGTATGTCCTATAGATTTACCCGTTGTTGATTGGCAATTCGAAACGAATATTCGAAAGAAACGCTTGCTTAATTATAGTATTGATTTTGGAATCTGTATATTTTGTGGTAACTGCGTTGAGTATTGTCCAACAAATTGTTTATCAATGACTGAAGAATATGAGCTTTCTACTTATGATCGTCACGAATTGAATTATAATCAAATTGCTTTGGGTCGTTTACCAATCTCAGTAATTGACGATTATACAATTCGAACGATTTCGACTTTGCCTCAACTAAAAAGGAGTAAACCCTTAATTAAAGATAAAGAATAATTACTAAAATTCGGTTTTGATCTAAAGAAATGAGGTTTCGTTCCTTTTGTTTGGTCAATAAAATGACTACAAATCCTTAACTATTGATTGGATTGATTGTAATAATTGCGACTTAATTTTGAGGCAAAATCTATAAATTTTGATTGAAAATATCTTAATAGATACGTAATTATAGATACGTAATTCTTTCGAAATAGTTCGAAATATAAATCTTTTTTAGAGTGTCGAATTCTCCTTTGGGATAAAGAGTGAGATTATTCTAATAGCTATACCTACCTCAATTCACACCGTTTAGGATTTCATTCAATTATAGGAACGTATCAAAAAATTTTTGTTCCTGGTCGGGTCATCAACAAGGTCATGAAAAAATTCGATGTATTTCTCTCTTCTTTAATACGTAAAATGGATTTACCTGGATCAATACATGATTTTCTTTTAGTATTTCTGGGATTGGGCCTTATATTATTAGGTTTAGGGGTGGTATTGCTTACCAACCCAATTTATTCCGCCTTTTCGTTGGGATTGGTTCTTATTTGTATAGCCTTATTCTATATTTTATCAAATTCCTATTTTGTAGCTGCCGCACAACTCCTTATTTACGTAGGAGCCATAAATGTTTTAATCATATTTGCTGTGATGTTCATGAATGGTTCAGAATCTCACAACGCTTTTTATCTTTGGAACGTTGGAGGTGGGGTTACTTCACTGGTTTGTACAAGTATTTTTCTTTTACTAATTACTACTATTCCAAATACGTCATGGTATGGGATTATTTGGACTACAAGATCAAACCAGATTATAGAGAAAGATTTGATAACTAATAGTCAACAAATTGGAATTCGTTTATCAACAGATTTTTTTCTTCCATTTGAACTCATTTCGATAATTCTTTTAGTTGCGTTAATAGGCGCAATTGCTGCGGCTCGTCAGTAACAATAGTAAAGCCTTAGACCTAGCCGCAGTAATCAAAATGAAACTTTGTTTTGTCTTATCACATTTAGTTTCCTTTAATTCTATTTGAAGATTATTCGTGTATAAATTGAAATATATTAAAAATAGAACTTCTTTTATTTAATCTATTACCAATATATTCTTTTTTTCTTTACGTGTTATATTTGAGTCAATCGACTCTGTTAAATTTTTGTTCATATTGAAATAAATCGAAATTGCGAAGGAGTTGGTCAATGATGCTCGAACATATACTTGTTTTGAGTGCCTATTTATTTTGTATAGGTATTTATGGATTGATCACGAGCCAAAATATGGTTAGAGCCCTTATGTGTCTTGAACTTATACTAAATGCAGTTAATATAAATTTCGTAACATTTTCTGATTTTTTTGATAGTCGCCAATTAAAAGGAACTATTTGCTCAATATTTGTTATAGCTATTGCAGCGGCTGAAGCAGCTATAGGACCGGCTATTGTTTCGTCAATTTATCGTAACAGAAAATCAACGCGTATCAATCAATCTAATTTGTTGAATAAGTAGTATTAATCATATAAATTATAATATTCATCAATTCGAATTAGCATGTATGCTATATAATTATCTTTGTCAAAACGGAAGAAATGAAAGTCTCTTGGCCCTTTTTCATGCACATGCCTCGATCCAGAATTGATTCAAAAAATTCTTGTCAATTATTGATTCATCTAGTATATAAAGATATGATTCATTTATAAAATTACTAGATCAAAATTTAAAATTTATGACGTTCAAAAATTTATAGACCCAATGTCGCATTCAGTAAAGATTTATGATACATGTATAGGGTGTACCCAATGCGTCCGAGCCTGCCCCACGGATGTATTAGAAATGATACCTTGGGACGGATGTAAAGCTAAGCAAATTGCTTCTGCTCCAAGAACAGAGGACTGCGTCGGCTGTAAGAGATGTGAATCGGCCTGTCCAACGGATTTTTTGAGTGTTCGAGTTTATTTATGGCATGAAACAACTCGAAGCATGGGTCTAGCTTATTGACCCATTTCCGACAACATGGTTTGAATACATTCTTTTTTATCGACAAAACCCGTACTCGAAACACAAAAATAGAAATATATTCTGTTTTGAGCACGGGTTTTTCTGGTCCAAGTGTATCTTGTCTTTATCACGAATTTTTTTCCTTGGTTAACAATCTTTGTAGTCTTTCCGATATCCGCAGGTTCCTTAATTTTCTTTCTGCCTCAACCTCAGGGAGGAAATAAAGTAATTAGGTGGTATGCTATATGTATATGCGTATTAGAACTTCTTTTAATGACCTACGTATTCTGCTATAGTTTCCAATCGGACGATCTATTAATTCAATTGGCGGAGAATTATAAGTGGGTCGATTTTTTTGGTTTTTACTGTAGATTGGGAATAGATGGACTTTCTATAGGACCCATTTTACTGACAGGATTTATCACTACTTTAGCTACTTTAGCGGCTTGGCCGGTTACTCGAGATTCCAGATTATTCCATTTCTTGATGTTAGCCATGTATAGTGGTCAAATAGGATTATTTTCTTCTCGAGATCTTTTACTTTTTTTCATCATGTGGGAGTTAGAATTAATTCCCGTTTATCTACTTCTATTTATGTGGGGGGGAAGGCAACGTTTGTATTCAGCTACAAAGTTTATTTTATACACCGCAGGGGGTTCTCTTTTTTTATTAATAGGAATTCTGGGTATCTGTTTATATAGTTCCAACGAGCCAACATTAAATTTTGAAACATCAGCCAATCAACCATATCCTTTAGCGCTGGAAATAATATTCTATATTGGATTTCTTATTGCTTTTGCTGTCAAATTACCGATTATACCCTTACATACATGGTTACCAGATACTCACGGAGAAGCACATTACAGCACTTGTATGCTTCTAGCCGGAATCTTATTAAAAATGGGAGCATATGGGTTGGTTCGGATCAATATGGAATTATTACCCCATGCTCATTCTCTAGTTTCTCCCTGGTTGATAATAATAGGCACAATTCAAATAATTTATGCAGCTTCAACATCTCCTGGTCAACGTAATTTAAAAAAAAGAATAGCCTATTCCTCGGTATCTCATATGGGTTTTATAGTTATAGGAATTTGCTCTCTAAGCGGTACGGGACTTAATGGAGCTCTTTTACAAATAATATCTCATGGATTTATCGGTGCTGCGCTTTTTTTCGTGGCAGGAACGAGTTATGATAGAATACGTCTTCTTTATCTCGATAAAATGGGAGGAATGGCTATCTCGGTTCCAAAAATATTTACGATGTTCAGTATCTCATCAATGGCTTCTCTTGCGTTACCGGGCATGAGCGGTTTTTTTGCAGAATTGATAATATTTTTTGGAATAATTACTAGCCAAAAATTTCTTTTACTGGCAAAAATAATAATTACTTTTGTCATGGCAATTGGAACGATATTAACTCCTGTTTATTTATTGTCTATGTTACATCAGATGTTCTATGGCTACAAGCTATTTAATGCCTCAAACTCTCCTTTTTTGGATTTTGGACCGCGAGAGTTGTTTGTTTCAATCTCTATCCTTCTACCTGTAATAGGTATTGGCATTTATCCGGACTTCGTTTTCTCATTATCAGGTGACAAGGTCGAGGCTATTTTGTCTAATTATTAATTTAGAATTCTAAATTAATAATTAGATAATTAAAAAAAAAATGGAAAAAAAGCCTTTTTGTCTTTTTTGAAGTTAAAAAAACAAATTGTAACTGGATAGTATGCCGTTTGACAGAACCATTTGAATCACTTACTACTTGATTCAAATGGTTCTCGATGGATGGCGTTTACACAAAGTTTCTTATATAGACTTATACGCTGTCCTATGGTTGTTTTTGTCAAGACCCTCTTTTTTTGTCTTAAATTCAATTAGATATTAATGTAAATGAACCATAACTGTGCAGCCCTATTCCTAATAGATTAACTCCTAAATAACATATCCAAATTAGAAGAAAGCCAATAAAAGCCACAATTGCGGAATTTACACCTTCCCATTTTTTATGTGTTCTAGTATGTAAATAAATTGCGAATATTGCCCAAGTAATAAATGCCCAAGTTTCCTTTGGGTCCCAACTCCAATATGATCCCCATGCCTCATTAGCCCAGACTGCTCCTGAAAGAATACCTATAGTTAAAAGGATAAATCCTATACTAATAATATGATAACTCCAACAATCTAATTGTTGAATCAACTGATACCTGTAATAATTTTTAGAAGAAAGAAAAGAAGTGTTGCGTAAAACACTGCCACTTCCGTTCATGTATTGAATCTCATCAAAGAAAAAAGATTTATTTACAAAATTCTTTCTTTTAAAAAGAAAAAGAATCCTTATGATTTTTCGAAATGTAATGACTAGAAGAGCCACTGATAATAATGATCCACATAAAAGGGCTGCATAAGCCAATACCATCATACTTACGTGCATTACTAACCACTGAGATTGGAGAGCCGGTACTAATAGTGCAGACTGATGCATTTCAGTTAAAAAACCCGAAGTAGCAAAGCCTTGGGTAAAAAGTGCACTTGGCGCGGTTATTAGGCTTAAATTTTTTTGATGTTTTTTAAAATACGGAATTATATGAATAATGGATAAACTCCATGAAAGAAAGACTAATGATTCATATAAATTACTTAATGGTAAATGTCCCAAATAAATCCAACGAGTAACTAATAATCCAGTTATACAGAAAAAAGTGGCTATCGTTCCCTTTTCTGACGACTCATATAGTCCGACGATTTCATCGAGTAATATGGTTATCAAATGAATTGTAATTACAATGGAAACAACCGAAACGGATATATGAGTTAATATATGCTCTAAAGTAGAAAATATCATAAAAGAAAAAGAAAGTGTCCCCATGATTCTATATAATCAATTCAAATAAGTAATTGAATTCATTATAGGAACTTTTTAGAGGTAGAAATTGCCATGCCGCTACTCGGACTCGAACCGAGATGCTCTAGCACTGCTTCCTAAGAGCAGCGTGTCTACCGATTTCACCATAGCGGCTTGCTAGAAATCATAATAACTAATTATTATTCAATCGTCGAGATTGAAAGAGTCAATTTAATGCAATCTTTTTTAGTTTTTAGGTTAGGAAAGATGAAAATTGATGAATCAAAAACCTTTTTATTTCATTTTATTTCAATAGGGATTTGGACGTTCTAATCATAATCCTTATTCTTTTTTTTTATTGTGATAGGTGGTGATAAAGGTCGATGGGGAAAACGATAATCCCCATCCCGCGAAAATGATCAAAGAGACTAAAAAGAAAGTTGAAACCTTGTGTCTTGTATTTTGTATTTAGTCTTTTTTTAAACAAAAAGTATAATTTGAGGATTCAATAGATAACAGACTTTGCATTCGACATATCCTAAAAGAAAAATGAGTTCAATTTAATATTGATCAATTCAAAACATTAGTGAATGAAAAGCCTTTTTTCCATTTTAGATTAGAAATTAGAAAAAAACTAGACTTTTTTCGATTCAGGACAAGTTAGATTATTTCACCCTTTGATTTTTTATTTGTATTTGTCGCACAAAAAAACTTTTTGAATTCCCCGTAGCAAGGGATTTCGATAATGAAAAGGCTTTCAACGCTGCCCAATATCCCTTTCTTTTCCAACTATTTTTACGAATACGCTTTTTTGATATAGAAGTGCGCTTTTTTGGAACTGCCATTCACAAATTTGGAGGTTACTCATTGCTAGAATTGGATGTGAAAGACATTTTTTGATTACAAACCAATTGTTCTTTATCTTTACTATTCAGTATCCTTTTTTTTCTTTAGATTCTAATATTTTTCTAAAAAACCTATTCATTTTCATTTCTATTTCTGTCTATTTTCGTCATGCTACATTTATACATGTAATATACGTGGAATAAAATATATCGAGACATTCAAAAGCCTAAACCATGCGTACCTAATACAAAACTTTTTCGAGTTCGAGCAAGGTCAAGCTTGAAAAGGAAGTATACCTAATTTTCAATTTAAATAAAATGAAATGAGACGGCATTAGTTAATCTATTAAAGGATACATGATTTTCTAAAAGACATTTTAGTGATTTCTTTTTTTAATTCCATGGAAAGTATTCACTATCGTCGAATTTCCTACAAATATAAATGTCTTTTATTCTAATGGAAGACAATCAATCCGTTCAAAAATTGATCGTTTAACGATTCTGATTCGAAATAAACGAACTACAAAGAAGTTCTGATTTAATTGGGTCAAGGTATGCACCGTTTTTTCTGATTCATATCAAAATCAAATACTGTTTTTGCTATAATTCTTTATCCTTTCTCTATAGATAGAAATTCTCGTAATTCCTAAAAAACTTTTCATTTTGTAGATCTTCATAAAAAGATTTCTTAATATTAATATTAGTTAATATTAATAAAAAAAAAGTAAGTATGTTTTTTTTACTAATAACTTGGGTATATCATATTATTTGACCAAGTCTAACTTATTGATTTGAATATGTGAAGTTCTTTGAAAAGATTCAGATTTAGAATAATAATAATTAAGAATATCAAATTTTAGTTAAGTTTTGCATATTTTGCTTTTTTTTATTGACTGGCTCTTTTCAAAAGGGACAAGAACGAGGGAGTCAAAGACAATTGATTAAAAAAAAATTTATGGAACCTATATATCAATATTCCTGGATCATCCCTTTTATTACACTTCCAGTTCCTATGGTAATAGTGGGGGGGCTTTTACTTTTTCCAACAGTAACAAAAAAAATTCGCCGTATGTTGTCTTTTTCTAGTGTTTTTTTGTTAAGTATAGTTATGCTTTTTTCACCAAATCTCCTTCTTCAGCAAATCCATAGCAGTTACATCTATAAATCAGTGTGGTCTTGGACTATCAATAATGATTTTTCTTTAGAGTTCGGCTATTTGATCGACCCACTGACTTCTATTATGTTAATATTGATCACTACTGTTGGAATCATGGTGCTTATTTATAGCGACAATTATATGTCTCATGATCAAGGATATTTGAGATTTTTTGCTTCTATTAGTTTTTTCAATACTTCAATGTTGGGTTTAGTCTCGAGTTGTAATTTAATACAAATTTATATTTTTTGGGAATTGGTTGGGATGTGTTCTTATCTATTAATAGGTTTTTGGTTTACGCGACCTCTTGTGGGTAATGCGTGTCAAAAGGCGTTTATAACTAACCGTGTCGGGGATTTTGGTTTATTATTAGGAATTTTAGGTCTTTATTGGATAACGGGTAGTTTAGAATTTCGGGATTTGTTCGAAATAGTCAACAACTTAATTTATAATAATGAGATTGATTTGTTATTTGTTACTTTGTGTTCCTTGCTATTATTTTCCGGTGCAGTTGCTAAATCCGCACAGTTTCCCCTTCATGTGTGGTTACCAGATGCCATGGAAGGGCCTACTCCTATTTCGGCTCTCATACATGCTGCTACTATGGTAGCAGCAGGCATTTTTCTTTTAGCTCGCCTTCTTCCTCTTTTCTTAGTCATACCTTACGTTATGAATTTAATAGCCTTAATAGGTATATTAACAGTACTATTAGGAGCTACTTTATCTCTTGCTCAAAAAGATATTAAGAGAAGTTTAGCTTATTCTACAATGTCTCAATTGGGCTATATCATGTTAGCTTTAGGTCTGGGCTCTTCTCGAGCCGCTTTATTTCATTTGATTACTCACGCCTATTCAAAAGCTTTGTTGTTTTTAGGATCTGGATCAATTATTCATTCAATGGAGGCTATTGTTGGATATTCTCCCGATAAAAGTCAGAATATGGTTCTTATGGGCGGTTTAACAAAACATGTTCCAATTACAAAAATTTCTTTTTTACTAGGTACACTTTCTCTTTGTGGTATTCCTCCCTTTGCATGCTTTTGGTCTAAAGATGAAATACTTAATGATAGTTGGTTATATTCACCAATTTTTGCAATAATCGCTTGTTACGCGGCCGGATTAACCGCATTTTATATGTTTCGTATCTATTTACTTACTTTTGAGGGTCATTTGAATCTTCATTTTCAAGATTACAGTGGAAAAAAAGGTAGCTCGTTCTATTCAATATCTTTATGGGGTAAAGAGGGGCTAAGTCCGATAAAAAAAAAAATTCTTTATTACCTTTATTAAAAACCAATACTAATAAAAGGGATTCGTTTTTTTGTTTTTGCAAGAAGACAGATCGACTTGATCTTAATGTAAGAAAGATAACGAGGGCCTTTCGTACTATTCATTTTAATAATACTTTAAATCCTTATCCCCACGAATCGAACAATACTATGCTAGTTCCTATACTTATATTGGCTTTATTTACCTTATTTAGTGGGGTCATAGGAATTCCTTTCAATCAAGAGGGGGAGGGATTGGATATATTATCAAAATTGTTAACTCCATCGATAAACCTGTTAGATCCAAATTCAAAAGAATCCAAGGATTGGTATCAATTTTTTACAAATGCAACTTTTTCAGTCAGTATAGCTTTTGGGGGAATTTTTCTCGCATCCTTTTTATACAAG